TTATGGAGATAAAACAATTTTAACAACCTGACTATTCGAATGAAAAGACGCAGGAAACCTATTATCCTGTCACTCAAAAGACCTACTCAAAGCTCTCCCTCAAACAACAGATCGCTGAGATACAAAAGACTCAAACAACATAAACATAAAAAGAAGTACGGAAACAAAAGAAATTAATGAACCTCAAGAAGAAACCACATTTCACTTAGCGAACCTATCAGGATAATCAGAATACCGACGAGGTATACCAGCCAAACCCAAGAAATGTTGAGGAAAAAAAGTCATATTAACCCCAATAAACATCAAAATAAAATGAACCTTACTTCAAACAGCATGAAGAGTCACACCAGAAATTAAAGGATACCAATATCTAAAAGCTCTAAACAAAGCAAAGACAGCCCCCATTCTCAAAACATAGTGAAAATGTGCTACCACATAATAAGTATCATGTAAAACAATGTCTAAGGAAGAATTAGCCACAACAATACCAGTCAATCCTCCTACAGTAAATAAAAAAATGAAACCTAAAGCCCATATAATAGGGGGCTCAGTCTTATTAACAAAACCATGAATAGTGGCCAACCACCTAAAAACCTTAATACCAGTAGGAATGGCAATGATTATAGTAGCAGCAGTAAAATAAGCTCGAGTATCTACATCCATCCCAACAGTAAACATGTGATGGGCCCAAACAATAAAACCCAACACCCCAATAGAAACAATAGCATACACTATTCCCAAGTACCCAAAAACTTGTTTTTTCCCCGCATAATGTATAACAATATGAGAAATCATACCAAACCCAGGCAAAACCAAAATATACACCTCAGGATGACCAAAGAACCAAAACAAGTGCATATACAAAATAGGATCACCTCCTCCAGTAGGATCAAAAAATGACGTATTAAGATTTCGATCAGTAAGCAACATCGTAATAGCACCAGCTAAGACCGGCAAAGCAGCAACTAACATAACAGCAGTTACAGTAACTCCCCAAGCAAACAAAGGAATCCGTTCAGCAACCAAACCAGGAGATCGTATATTCCCAACAGTAGAAATAAAATTAATAGCCCCCAAAATAGAAGAAGCACCAGCCAAGTGTAAAGAAAAAATAGCCAAATCCACCGAAGCTCCAGAATGGGCAACATTTCCTGCCAAAGGCGGATATACTGTCCACCCAGTACCAACACCCCTTTCCACTAAAGATGAACTCAACAACAAAAACAAAGCTGGTACAAGTAACCAAAACCTTAAATTATTCAACCGAGGAAAGGCTATATCAGGAGCACCAATTATTAAAGGAATTAACCAGTTACCGAAACCCCCCATCATCATGGGCATTACCAAGAAGAAAATTATTATAAAGGCATGTGCCGTAACAATAACATTATACAGCTGATCATCGCCCAACAGCCTTCCAGGCTGACCTAACTCAGCCCGAATCAAAAGGCTTAAAGCCAACCCTACTAAACCAGACCACAAAGCCAGCAATATATATAAAGTACCAATATCTTTATGATTAGTTGAACACAATCACCGCAAATTTATACACCAAACAACTGTCACCTAACCTATCAACCAATGATAAAAAACCTCAGGAGAAACTCTCTCTACCCTAATAGGCATAAAAGAATGATTAACCCCACAAATCTCCCTACACTGACCAAACATCACACCCGACCTTGTTAAATGAACACCCATCTGATTAATTCGACCAGGAATAGCATCAGCTTTAACACCAAGAGAAGGGAGCGCCCAAGCATGAATAACATCAGCAGATCTCACTAACACACGACTATCAACCCCGTAAGGTAACACACACCGATTATCAACCTCTAATAAACGATAACCACCATTACTCACCTCCAAACCGCTTACTATATAAGAATCAAAGCTAATAATATCCCTACCATCCCCATACTCGTACTCCCAATATCATTGATGCCCAATAGCCTTTATCCTAACCATAGGCCCACCCACTTCATCCAACAAGTACAACAATCGAACAGAAGGAATAGCTAAAGTCAACAACAATAACCCAGGAATTATAGTTCAAGCAGCTTCAAGTGCCTGCGCCTCCACAATAAACCGAGAAGATAATCCACTCTTTAATAAACATACTATTATATACCCAACAAAAGATGAAACTAACACAAGAACAAACATAACATGATCATGAAAAAAAGTGAGTTCAGAACTCAAACCACTATAACCATCTTGAAACCCTAATTGACCCCAAAAGCTCATTTTTTTATTTTTATCACCAAATTCACCTTCACTATATTTCCCACTCTAACGAACCCTCACGTCACTCATGAATTACTCCCCCAAACAACAAAACTAAAAAAACCAACAAAGCTAAATAACTACTAACCCACACCCAAGAACCACCCACCACCATTACAACAGGAAAAAGCAAAACAATTTCTACATCAAACACAACAAAAATTACAGCCAACAAAAAAAACCGCAAAGAAAAGGGCACACGGGAAGACCCCATCGGATCAAAACCACACTCAAAAGGACTAGTCTTCTCCCGACCAACATAAAAAGACATTCCAAGAAATAACCCGACAAATAACAAGACAAGACCAAGCAAAGTAGCCAACAAAATACTAAGTATTACCTTTTCCATATCACCCCCATAAGAGACTAACAAAGACAAAAGAACTTGCCCATTGATACCTCTTAACTGTAGTGCTAATAAGAGTTAATAACTCTATCTATAGAACCACAACCTATCGTTTTTCTTAAACTACTTATTACACTCCTCCTCCCTCTCTCTCCCACTACAAAACTTTTATTTATTTATTTTTCCAAAAATAAGTATAAATAAATACCCAACTGAAGATAGTTCTATACTTTAATAAAAAGGCTTGATTTGCATTCAAATATTGAGACACTACTCTAGAGCTACAAGACAACCCGCACCACAAAGGACCTCGGAGAATATTTGCCTTGAAATCAAAGAGAAAGTGTTCGACTCACTTATCCTTTTACCAGAAAGGTAGCCGAGCTAATATGCGGCTTCTAACCACATAAAGAGAGGTTTGACTCCTTCCACCTTTCTGCCACAAGCTAATTAAGTGTTTTCTTTGGCACATTGACTTTTCACGTCAAAGGAGCACAAAGTGCATTTAGCTACTCAAACTCGCCCAAATGAGTGATGCTTAAACAAAAACTGCTAAATTTATCACTCTTAAACTTATTCCTTTTTGTTATTATCTTTTACCTAGCCCTAACTACCCCTCCACCACTTCCATCAAACGAACTAAAAATCGATAGCCAAACCTTATGTTCGATAGACATAAACAATCCCCCACTACAATCAAACCCTAACCCAGAGGATCACCCAATCGTCACCAGCCCCGCTAAAACAGATTTAACTAAACCATACCAAACATCAAATAATTAGCATACAACAACTTACACAACAAAAATGAAATCACCCAATAAACTTTTATTCACGCTTCTAATGGTTAGAAGCACCTGCATAGTGGCATCTTCATCTAATTGACTAATAACATGAATAGGCCTAGAAATCAACATGCTTGGTTATATCCCGCTTATATTTATAAAAGAAAACACAAGAGAATCAGAAGCTGCAGTAAAATATCTAGTCCCCCAGTCATTAGGGTCAACAATTTTCATTGCCTCAGCAATTATTTCAGCCTACTTTAACAACCTGCAAACTCTTATGTTAATCGCACTAAGCCTAAAACTAGGTGTTGCACCTTTTCACTTTTGATTTCCCCCAGTTATGGCAAGTCTTCAACTCTTACCAGCCTTTATTCTTTTAACTTGACAAAAAATCGCCCCTATCTTAGCCATCAGATCATTCTCTTCATCATTAGTAAAAACCCTCATACCCATTGCAATAATTAGCGCTTTATGAGGAGGTATCGGCGGACTAAATCAAACTGATATCCGATCCCTACTTACATACTCCTCAATCGGACACACCGGATGAATGCTGGCAAGTATCAACAGGAATCATACTATCCTTATTGCTTACCTAGCCACCTACATTCTGATTAATAGCTCAATTTTCACTTTTTTAATCAAAGAATATACAAAATCCTATAAACAACTTTTCTCCTCCAAAGAGCCTATGAGATTCTTCATCTTAGCCATAAGAATTCTTTCCCTAGGAGGGCTACCACCCCTTGTAGGCTTCGTTATAAAACTCCTAGTCCTAGCATTCACAGAAGCAAAAATAATAACTATCTTTGGCCTAATCGCAGGGGCACTAATTAGCCTATTTTACTACCTGTCATTAACCTTCTCTACACTTCTCAGGTTTAACAAAATACACTTAACTAAAACCCAAATAACTTCAAAACAAACAATTTTGTTCTTATTATCTCAAATCCTTCCACTAACACTAATTCTTTTTCTCTTTTAAGTAGGGTAAGCTAAACAAGCTGTTGGGCTCATAACCCAAAAATAGACAACCCTCTTCCTACTACTTCTCTTAAAGAGATTTAAGTTAAAAAAACTAATAGCCTTCAAAGCTTTAAATGATTAAGAATCAATCTTTACCCCACAAGCAAGAAACCAACGGTAATATGGTTTCGGCCCATAACAAGGTGCTCTATCACACCCTTGCTTTAAAATATTTCATTGATGTACAAGATTAGCTATACCAATTAAACTACATATGGTAGCCCACGCACATTGTGTATAACGGACTTGTCTTAATAAACCTTTAAAAGCTTACCTTAAGACATAGCCCAGAAACACTTAATATGAGTGTTTAATACTTTTCACAACACCAATGTCCTATATTATGCTTTGTTAGGAAACTAAGCCATAGAAAATAAGTAAAAGGGGTGGCAAAAATGGTGCCAGCAGTCGCGGTTATACCAATACCCCAAGCCAATTCCAACAAATCGGGATAACTCCAACTTTCAAAGACCACAAGATTAATTTTTAATGTAAAAAGTAAATTAAAACCAAACCCTAAACGGTCCTCACCAAACTATCCCAACAAACCACAACCTCAAAACTCGGATTAGATACCCGATTATTGTGTGGCCCAACATAAAAAAGAATACTACGAGCGAAAGCTTAAACCTCAAACAATGTGGCGGTGCTTTACTCCTCATCAGGGGATCCTGTGGCTTAATTCGATAATCCACGAAAATCTTAGCTATTCTAGTATGCACAGCTTGTGTATGGCCGTTTATGCTTGCTCAAAGAAGAGAAAGAAGGAAGCAATAGGATTAACCATCCAAAAATTCAGGTGACATACAGCCAATGAAGAGCAGATCCATGGGATACAAATAAACATTTTTATCAAATTTAAAGTTCCAAACTTTAATGAAGGAGGACTTGAAAGTAAGACTTAGTATTTACATAAAATAAGCCTGAATAAGAACTAAAGCGCGCACAAATCGCCCGTCACTCCGACAATAAAGTAGGATAAGTCGTAACATAGTAGGGGTAATGGAAATTGCCCCTATCACAATCCACGATGGCCGAGATTAGGCATCGAGCTTTTAACTCGATCACAGTTATTAATAACTTCAGGATAGCCCTGAGAAGCTAATAAGCATTGGTCTTGTAAACCAAAGATAAGAAAACTCTCTCCAGGGCTAACACCACAGTAAAGTGGCCGAGAATAGGCAAAAGATTGTAGCTCTTTTTACGGATTACCCCCTTTACAAGCTTAATGACATATTGACTCCCCAAAAAATAAAGAAAACTTTCACTACACATAGTATTTTATAAAAAATCTATTCTACATAAAAACCGCAAGGGCTAATACTCAGCCCTTTAAAGAAATGATAATTCCATATCCCTTTTGCATCATGGAGAAGCAACAAAAACACAGTAAACTAAATTCCCGAATGGCTATGAGCTACTAAACCTTAAAAATCAATGTTTCATAATTGATAGAGTAACTTTTAGTAGAAGTAACAAGCCTTCCATATAGCCATATAGCTGGTTTTTCTTTAAAAGCATCATAGTGCTGCCTTATAGTTTAAGCATCAATACCACTAACACTATAAAGTTTAACTTACTGAGGATTAGCTCAGTAAGAAAATTAAAAATACTCTACCATCTTAACCTTTTAAGTAGGCTTAAAAACAGCCACCCAATAACGTTCTAGTTATCGACTACTACCTAATTAACATACACACACAACATTTTAAAGCTAAAGAAATTTAACATAAAACCTCACATGTTAATAAACAGGCATTCTATTAGTATTAACGTAATTCATTCATCATAAACTTTAAAACATTTGAATCACCACTACCTTACTTTTTAAACTATACAAAGCGAACTCGGCAAATAAATTCCTTGCCTGTTTACCAAAAACATCGTCTTTTGAATTTCCCAAATAAAAGATAATGCCTGCCCAGTGAAAATTTTAAACGGCCGCGTTAGCGTGAGCGTGCTAAGGTAGCGTAATAATTAGCCTTTTAATTGGAGGCCAGTGAATGGCAAGACTAGGAATATCTGTACTTTGTATACAAAAAAAACTTTTCATCTAAGTGAAAAGACTTAGATAACTAAGGAAGACGAAAAGACCCCGCGGAACTTTACCTTTTCTTACACTTCTGTCTACAAACTTAAAGGTCTATAAGGTTTGATTGGGGCAATCTTGGAATCACTAAAGCTTCCAATTAATCATATAACAATATATAAAATTTGCTAAGGACCAAAAAGTAGTTACCCCGGGGATAACAGCGTAATCCAACTTAAGAGTACACATCGAAAGTTGGGTTTGCGACCTCGATGTTGGCTTAAGGATATCCACATTAGTGCAACCGCTATGGCAGGATAGTCTGTTCGACTATTACACCCTTACACGAGCTGAGTTAAGACCGGCGCAAGCTAGGTTGGTTTCTATCTCCTTCTCCAAAAATCTTCTTGATTGTACGAAAGGACCCCAAGAGATGCACTTAACACAAGCATTTACTAGATCAAATTAACCCTTATAGGGGGTTAGTATAAAAATACCACTGACTTAGGATCAGTAAATAAGTAATCACTTACCCCCTACTAACTTACATACCTCAAGGGAAGAAGCTACATAATACAGCAATTAGTTGTTACCTAATAGAAAGTGAACATTTCACCTACCCTATCTCACAGAAAATAGTTTAAAAAAAACAAAAACTTTGGGAGTTTTAGATTTAGTCACACTAATTTTCTGAATCAAATTCCCTATACGAAAAATTCATCCACTCATTAAAATTCTAAACAACTCTTTGTATGACCTTCCAGCCCCAGTTAACCTATCGGTATGGTGAAATTTTGGGTCCTTGCTAGGCTTATGTTTAGCTACACAAATTATTACAGGACTCTTTCTTGCTATGCACTATACCCCAGATGTTGATCTAGCCTTTTACTCTGTCTCCCACATTTCACGAGACGTCAATTATGGCTGATTAATGCGAACCATGCACGCGAACAGTGCCTCATTTTTCTTTGTGTGTATTTATCTTCATACAGGTCGTGGGATATACTACGGGTCTTACTTGGCCAAAGAAACTTGAAATATTGGCATTATTCTTCTCTTTTTGACTATAGCAACAGCTTTTTTGGGTTACGTACTCCCATGAGGTCAGATGTCCTTTTGGGGAGCCACTGTAATCACCAATCTGCTATCAGCAATCCCCTACATCGGAAAAACTTTAGTTTACTGATTATGAGGAGGATTTTCAGTCAGAAACGCGACTTTAAGGCGGTTTTTTGTTTTACACTTTGTTCTTCCTTTTGCTATCGCAGCTCTCGCTGTAATCCACTTACTATTTTTACACGAAACCGGATCCAACAATCCGCTTGGGGTTTCATCTAATGCCAATTTAATCCCATTTCATACTTACTACACAGTAAAAGACCTTGTGGGGTTTGTTTTTCTTTTAATACTACTAACCTTCATTTGCTTATTTTCACCCAACCTTCTAACGGACCCAGAAAACTATATTCCAGCTAATCCACTAAGAACACCTGTACACATTCAGCCAGAATGATACTTCTTGTTCGCTTATGCAATTTTACGATCCATTCCCAACAAACTAGGGGGAGTAATTGCCCTACTAATGTCGATTTTAGTTTTAATTTTTATCCCAGTACTGCACTTTAATATTATACGTTCCAATACATTTTACCCAATAAATCAAACTCTTTTTTGACTATTTCTTGGAGTTTTTATCGTACTTACCTGAATTGGTAAACAACCAGTAGAAGACCCATTTATTTGAGTTGGCCAAACCTTTTCTGCCCTATACTTTGTGTTTTTTCTATTATCCCCTATACTCTCAAAGATATGAGACTTCCTACTATTTTCTTCAGGAAAATAACAACTATAAAGGACAAATAGTTTAAACCTAAAACATAACACTGAAAATGTTAAAATGACGCAGTCTTTTTCCATCATCACACTAAAAACAGTATTATATATATTACAACTTTAAAAGTATCATATACCAACTAAAAGAAGAATTAGCGAAACCAAAAAAACACGAGTATAAACCAATAACCTTCCACTCTGTATAAAATAAGACAAATTAACACCACCTTCTAACATTTCAAATATGCCCTGCCCCCCTAAAACTTCCATTCAGCCCAAATCCAAATGTAAATGCATGAGCTTACCACACTTTAAACCAATCCCCGCTAAAAATCTCCCAGAAACTAGGTTTATAAACCATATCCTAGATAAAAATCGATTTAATCCGCTAAAGAGCTTTTTCCGAAAAGTTTTTACTAAAAAAAAATTAATAATTCCATAAAACAAACCAAAAAATGTGATAGCACCAATAACCACTTTTCCAAAAACACCAACTAGTCTAAACCCATTCACACCCACTCAAACTCTTTGCAATAATCACCCACCCATAATCGCACCAATTGACAAAACAGCAATAGAAACCACTACATAACCACTCTCAACCCCATAGGTGAACAAACCCCTACCAAAACTTTGCCCAAACACTCCCACCAACAAAATTCGTAGGCTATAAACCAACCTTAACCCGGCTCCCATCATCATAACAAAAACCTCCAGACTACCACTAAGCCCCCTAAAAGTTCCCTCTAAAATAAGATCCTTAGAATAAAACCCACTTAGAAAAGGTATTCCACACAAAGCAACACTACTAAGCACCAAACACCTACTACTAAAAGGCAACAAGCAATTAAGGTTTCCCAAAACTCGCCCATCTTGAGTATCTAAAGTAGAGTGAATAATAGATCCAGCGCACAAAAACAACAAGGCCTTAAACAAGGCGTGAGTAAAAAGGTGAAAAACAGCAATAATAGGAAAACCAATTCCAACAGTGAATATCATAAGGCCCAATTGGCTTAGAGTTGATAAGGCAATAATCTTTTTTAAATCAACTTCAAAACAAGCACTTAACCCAGCTATTAACAACGTCAATGCTCCAACTTTTCTCAAAAACCCTATAACTTCTTGTGCTTCAACTAAAGTACTATAAAACCGAATAACTAAGTAAACACCAGCCGTCACTAAAGTGGATGAGTGTACCAAAGCAGAAACAGGTGTAGGAGCAGCCATTGCAGCTGGCAACCAAGCAGAAAACGGAATCTGAGCCCTTTTTGTCATAGCTCCCACTACCACCAAAAAACAAATCAATAACCTAAAATTACCTCTTATACCATACCCAATACGTCACTCTCCCCAATTAACCAAGAAGCAAATACTTAAAATTAACAAAGCATCCCCAATACGATTAGCTAACACAGTCAATATTCCAGCAGCTAACGACTTTTTATTTTGGTAATAAATAACCAAAGCAAAAGACACAATACCCAGACCATCTCACCCTAAAAGAATAGTAATTAATCTGGGAATAAAAATTAATAAGTTTATAGACCCTACAAAAGCTATAATTAATAACATAAACCGTCGTATAAATACCTCCCCCTCTATATAGGATACTCTAAATAGAGACACAGAACCGGAAATTAAACAAACAAAACAAGAAAAGATAATGCTAATATAGTCAATAATAATGGGCAGACTTCAGTCTGTACCACACAAACTAAAGAACTGTCACTCAACTATGTAACTTTGCTCTACAAAGCCAATTACATAGACCCCAAATACCCACAAAAACAATGCAGCGGAGAAAAGAAAAACAGAACATAATAAGGGGGCTCTCAAATTTTTTTTATTTTTCACCTGGTATAATAAGACAACCTTTTTGGGAATTACACACCAACAAGATACCCTATAATTTATACCTTGATTTGGCAAACCTTTTATTTTAACTTCTATCCCCCTTGTTTTTGATTGTCTACCAAAATTCTGAGTTTAACTGTTTTCCTTTGACAAAACCCCCCCCCACTATCTTAAATCAAATTATCTTTTTTAGAAAATTTTATTTATAAACGAAAAATCTTTAACCAAGTTGAGAGCTGGTGAACTATAGCACAAATGAATTTGAATCATTAGGAGGAACCAAGAATTCCGCCCTCAAAACAAAATCTTTGTCTTGTAGTATATACTTATTACTGTAAACTGCAACTTTACCAAAACATCCGTCAAGACATCAACGATATCAAGCATTACGCCGGAAGAACGGATTACTCTGATGAGGTAAATCATGGGCTTACTGCCCTGATGCTTATCTCAAAAAGTAGTATATGTATTACAACTCGTTTACACCGAGTTAGAGGTTTTAAACCCTTTTTGAAGTAAGGTGGCAGAAAAGTGCCTCAGATTTAAGCTCTGACCATGAAGTGTTACTTCCCTTCCTAATAACTCAACACCTAATTTCCACCTTTATCACATATCTATTAATTTTATTGGGTGTAGCATTCTTCACTTTACTAGAACGAAAAGCTCTTGGGTACTTTCAAATTCGAAAAGGCCCTAACAAGTTAGGAATCATCGGAATCCCTCAACCGCTAGCAGACGCCCTAAAGCTTTTTGTCAAAGAGTGAATTACCCCCATATCTTCTAATTACTTCCCATTTATTTTAACCCCAACAGCAATGCTCATTTTAGCACTTAGACTATGACAACTGTTTCCCTCCTTTATACTCTCATCCCAACTTACATTGGGTATACTCCTGTTTTTATGCATCTCCTCACTCACTGTTTATACAACACTAATAGCAGGCTGATCTTCCAACTCTAAATACGCTTTACTGGGGGCTATTCGAGCTATAGCTCAAACCATCTCCTATGAAGTCACTATAACTTTAATTATTATTTTTTATTTGTTTTTAACAATACAAATAGACATAGTAAGAATTCGTCTTACTAACACATCAATAATTATAGCTATACTATTTCTACCGCTGAGAATTATATGGTTAGCAGTAATCCTCGCAGAAACAAATCGAGCCCCCTTTGACTTCGCAGAAGGAGAATCAGAACTAGTATCAGGATTTAACATTGAATATGGGGGAGCTGGATTTGCTTTTTTATTTATAGCGGAATACAGAAATATTTTAATAATAAGCCTTATTACCTCCTGTCTACTGACAGGTACATTAGTCCTATCAATCCCAGTGGCTGTTGTTTTTTTATGGGCTCGAGCAACTTTACCACGTTACCGTTATGACCTTCTAATGGCTATAGCCTGAAAGGCATTTTTGCCTTTAAGGTTAGCTATTTTAATGGCCCTAAGGCCGCTTCTCCTACTTCTATAGTAAATGCTGATAGTATAACAAGTACAATTACCTTCCAAGTAGAAAGACCAAAAATGGTCAGCATAACTGTAGCTATGCTACATGTAATCACACTCATAGTTATTTCAACCTTATGAACATATATAATACTTTCAATGACTTTGCCTATACACCCCCTATCTTTAGGGATCATAGTACTTTTACTAGCTTTCCTTAACTGCACCCTTATCGCCACAATCAGCCCATGATATTCCTACATACTTTTTTTTATTTTTATCGGCGGAATATTAGTAATATTTGCATACATTGCATCCCTTTCCCCTAACATAACCTTTTCTGTAAATAACCCATTAATGCCAATCATACTAACCCTTTTTTCTCTGTTTTCCTTTAAGGACTCAAAACTTACCTCAAATTACCAAACCAATGCGGAACTTGCAATCAGAATTAACGATACAACACAAACCTTAAGATTTTTGTATATAGAGAAAGGTATTTCCTGTGTCATTTTACTAGCCTGCATACTTTTATTTACTATGGTGGCAAGAGTAAAAATTTGCAAACCAAAAAGGGGAGCACTACGCCCATTCTATTAAGGTTAATACTCAACCAAACAATTTATAACTAAGTAACTATGTTAGTAGCATTAGTGTTGCACCAGTTACCCTTAATAAAAAAACTAATATAAACCTAATAACATAACTAACATACTCCTCAGCCACAATAACACCACGCAACCATAGCGGGTACTGTCCATGTTGTGTAATCGAATATAGGTATCAGGAGTAAAGACCACTCAAAAAGGTTATAGCCCCCCCTAAAAAAGCAAATGTTATAGAATACCTTAAAACAGAAATCCCAAGCATTAATTCGCCCCATAAATTTAAAGAGGGTGGGGCAGCTATATTAATAGCACACATTAAAAACCAACATAAAGAGACTCCAGGAACTAGCACTAACCCACCTTTAACCAAGAACAGTCTCCGAGTTCTATAGCATTTATAAGTTTCACTAGCCAAAAAAAACAACCCAGAAGAACATAAACCATGAGCAACCATCATCAATAAACAACCTAACCATCCCCAATCTGTATTTGAATAAATACCACCCAAAACTAACCTTATATGTCCAACAGATGAATAAGCTACTAGGGCTTTGACATCGTTCTGAGCAAAACATACCATTCTAGCAACAACTCCTCCCATCAAACCAAGACAAAAAATAATAGAAATAGTCAAAGTCCTAAATAATCTTAACGTATAAAAAAACCGAATTAGACCATAACCACCAAGCTTAAGTAAAACACCCGCTAAAATCATAGACCCAGCCACCGGTGCCTCTACATGAGCCTTTGGTAACCACAAATGAAACCCATAAATAGGCAACTTTACCAAAAAAGCCAAAGAAGCACAGAGAGTTACTAATCAGCTTCACTCAAACCCTAAAAGCTTTCACCCTCAAAAAACAGATCCCTCTTTAACCAAAAGCACAACGATTAAAACCAAAAGAGGAAGAGAAGCACTAACTGTATAAAGCAACATGTATTTTCCAGCTTGTAACCGCTCGGGTTGATACCCCCACCCCAAAATAATTAATAAGATAGGAATAAGCCTGAACTCAAATATAATATAAAAGTTGAGCAAAGACCTAACACTAAAACAAAAAACAAGAACTACAGTTAATACCAAAACCCTAGAAACAAACTCAACACATTTATTACCTGCCTTCTGTACATCACGTACCCTGGCTAACAACCTAAGACCAGAAACCAAAATGGTTAAAGACACAAGACTAAAAGAAAAACTATCAACAACCAAAAATTCACCCCAACACCCCGCCAACCCTAAAGGACTAAACCATAACATCAAACTTATCAAAAATAAAACAACACAACCCCACAAAACCTCCCATCAAAAAATCCTTTGCCCCAATCCGCTTAGTAAGCCCAATAAAACTCTAACAACCCCAAACCTAAAAATGACCCAAAACCAATCCCCCTACGTAATCACTCCCAACACTACGAACCAAAGAAACCAACACACTCAGCCCAAGAGCAGCCTCACAAACCCCGAAAGCTAAAAAAATTAAGCAAATACTTCTCAATCAACCATGGCAATAAACTAAGCTAAAAATCATAATATAGATACCCAAAGTAAAAACCTCCATCCTTAACAAAGCCCCAAATAGCCTTTTTCGCTGGGACATCAAGCACACCCCACCCACCGTAATACTAATAGCCCCCACACCCATTATAGGAAAAAATCACACTACTATTTATACAAAGCCCTACTAAATCCTCATTTTATGTACTTTTTACTACCGAAAACCTTATTGTGTTTTCCCACACGCCTAGCAATAGCATACTTTTCCTCAACTACTCACCACAGTATTACAGCAAAACAAATAAAGCAAGCTAAAAAAACACTAATCACCAAAACCCACGATATAGGACTTAACTGAGGCATAAAAGAATGCCACAAAGGCAACTTGAGTTTGACAAACTCAAATTATACTTTAACTAATTCTTTCTTAAGCAAAACTTAACCTCCACTAGTGACTCATCGGATGATCAGAAGAATACAACCCAACTAACAAAACAAAAACATATGCTTGTAAAAACCTGACAGCAAACTCAAAAATTACATATCCCCACATAACCAAACCTCCAAACAACCTCCCAAAAACCGAAATCCCATAAAAAAACCTAACAACATATTCACCAATAACATGCAACATAAGATGCCCCATAGTAATGTTGGCAGCTAATCGTACACCTAAGGTAATCGGACGAATCAAAATTCTAACCCTTTCAATCAATACAAGTAATGGAATCAAAGGAGTAGGTCTTCCAGTTGGAACCAAATGGCCCGCCCTTTTTTGCCACGAAAATCTCCAACCACTAAGGACTAAACAAAACCAAACCATTATTGCTAACACCAAAGTTAACGATAAATGACTAGTAGGACTAAACACATTTGGAATTATACCAGAAATATTCACAATAAAAATTAACATGAACAGAGAAATTTGCCCTAGTGCAAACCCACCAAAAAACTTACCAGAACAACTTTTTACTAAGTCCAATACTACATTTACCAAAGTAAAAAACACGACGTTAATACCAGAGACCCCAACTCATACTCCAATCAAAGTAATAGATAACCCCACAAATCCACTCAATCACACAAAACTTCTAACCCTAAAGTTAGAGTACACCCCAGCATCCAAAGATGAAAAAATATCTATCAACATTTTCCTCTTAACTCTTCTTACTTAAGAACCTCACCAATAAATACACAAGTACAAAAAAATTCAAACTACATCAACAAAATGCCAATACCAAGCAGCAGCTTCAAACCCAAAATGGTGCGAAACAGAAAAATGATGCAAATAACACCGTACCGTACATACCATAAGAAAAACTCTTCCAATTAAAACATGCAACCCATGAAACCCTGTCATTACGAAAAAAGTAGAACCATAAATTCTATCAGCCACCCTAAAAGAAGCTTCTTGATACTCCCCCCATTGAAGAACAGTAAAATACAAACCTAAAAACACAGTTAAAAGTAATCCATATAAAGCCTCCTCACGGCTACCAACTATCAGCCCATGATGAGCCCAAGTAACACTAACCCCCGAACCTAATAACACAGCTGTATTCAACAAAGGAACCTTAAAAGGGTTCAAAGGCATAATTCCAACAGGAGGCCAAACACACCCCAATTCTATGGTAGGAACAAGCCTCCTATGAAAAAACCCTCAAAAAAAAGCAAAAAAGAAACATACCTCAGAAAAAATAAATAAAACCATTCCCCACCGGAGGTTCATACTAACTCACCTAGTATGATAACCCTGATAAGTGCCCTCACGAATAACATCTCGCCATCACTGCACCATAGTTAGCAGAATCACCAAAATACCAAGCAATATCAAAATTGTTCCCTTTCCATGAAACCAACTAACTAACCCAACAGTTAAAAACAACGCCCCGCCTGCAGCAGTAAACGGTCACGGACTAAACTCCACCAAATGAAAAGGATTACGTAACATTTATCCACTAACAAAAATATTAA